GCAGTAATCTTTTAAACAATTAAACGAAGTATCTATAGTAAAAAAAAATGGAAAGAAATTGCGTCCAATAGGATTTGAACCTATACCAAAGGTTTAGAAGACCTATGTCCTATCCATTAGACAATGGACGCGTTTCATTGCGAGTTTTTCTTTTCTATCTCTTATTCGGGAAAAAAAGAAAAAAATACATTAATAAATTATGAATTCTATATTTATTCACTTTATATATAGATAAGAGAATTAAAGAATCAAGAAATAGCGGGTAGCGGGAATCGAACCCGCATCGGCAGCTTGGAAGGCTAGTGGTTATAGTCGACGTCAATTCCGGATTTTGAACGTCTCTAATTCAAAACCGAACATGAAACTTTGGTTTCATTCGGCTCCTTTATGGAAGATGGATAAAGTCCATGATATAAGTTGTGAAGGAAAAAAGCAAAAAAAAATTTGACCCATAACATCTATGTCAGCTTTTCTATCTTGAATACATTCAAGACGGCTTGCTTTATAGATGACCCCCATAGAAGGGGAAGATTAGAAAAACCTTTCTAGTTAGTTCGTTCTCTATTTCGAGTGGCGAGAATCTTGAGGAAAAGTCTTTTTTTCTACCGAGATAAAACAATATGTTGATGTCTATAGTAAACCAAAGTCATCATTTATAGCTATTTTGCTTCAAATTTCTCGCAAAAAGAGAAGATTTAGTTACGATTAGAAAAAAAAAAAAAAAAATTTCTTTATCCATGGATTCCTTACTCATACTTATTCAATTGGAAGTATTGATCCAATTCAATAACAATTCTGTTTCATAATTTCAGAATCCAATTTTCAAATTGAACTTTGGATAAAAATCATGAGAATGTGGATTTATCCTCGAATTTGTCATTGCGAGGTAAAGGGGGCTAAATCCTTTTTACGAAATAAAGTTTTTGATCGGAATACAAATAAAACCGAAGGACCCCTTAACTATAAAGGGGTTAATATAACGAATCTCACTTTTACCACTAAACTATACCCGCTACAATGTCATTATTGTATAGAAATGGATTTTTGTCGACCAAAAGGTAATCCCAAGGTTATTAGCAAAAATCATGAAATTTAGAGTCTTGGATTTCTTTTGTCAGGTCACTTAGTTATTTTAATATTAAGAAAGGGCTTAGTTTAACGAGCTTTTGTTGGTGGACGGTTTTGGGCAAATTTTCTGAATTAGTTCGAACTATCCATACCTCTATATCTATTCAAAAACAAAAATAAAGAAGAGTTTTTTTATTATGAAAACAAAGAGGCCCGGCTAGGTATTAACCTGGCCAGGCTATGGGGAATGAAAAAGATTGTAATCAGACGAGATTAAAGAAGTATTCTCTTTTTTTTGTTTATTAGAAAGATCTCGTTTAAGCACTTACTCTTACTTGATCGAAATAAAAAAAAATATAAAATTCGGGGATTGCTGCTAAACCCTCTTTAGATTAATATAATAAAATAAAGAAGAAATGCTTTTTTCAATCCTTATCTAATACATTATATGTAGTGTAACATACATAGTACTTATTCTTTTTCAAAAGGAGAGATGGCTGAGTGGACTAAAGCGTCGGATTGCTAATCCGTTGTACGAGTTATTCGTACCGAGGGTTCGAATCCCTCTCTTTCCGTTTATATTGAATTTCTATTTTTGTTTTCTTTTCAATTTCACGGAAAGTCAACTTTATTTGTTTTAGTTATTAGTTAAAGGAGTAAATCCAAAAAAGTCTATAAAAATATTAGTAAGAAAACAAAAGAAAAAAGCCTTATCCTATTTTTTATTCTATTCTTCCCGTCCCGGATTACGTCCTGGATCGTTAGATAGGAATCCGAAGATGAAGAGAGAAACAAAGAATATCACTACTGTGTAAACGAAGAGTTTGAGAGTAAGCATTACACAATCTCCAATATCATTTTTTTTTGTAAAAAAGAGAATAGATTTGCCATTTTTATAACATATATCCTACTATCCTATTTTGATACTAAGAAATTAAGTGGGTTCTAAAAAAAAAAAACGAATTTTCATAAATTCATCAGTACTAAAATTGTCTTTACTATCCAAAACAAAAATAGCTAATTGTGGGGTAACTTACTCGAGTTTTTCAATTGAAATCGGGTCAGAATGAAGAAATGAGGTTTTCGCGCACCTATCTAAGAATTTCAGTGTTTGAACCAAGGATTCATTCTTCTAAGATAAGAATTATCTGATCTTATGTTCGAATAAATCATTCATTTTTTTAGGGCAGTATTAAATAGATCATCGAAAACTTACAGCAGCTTGCCAAACAAAGGCTAAGAGAAAAAATAAAAGAGGTATAACTGGCATAAGATCTACAATTGGATTTAAAAAAGCATAGGCCTCGGGTAATTTGGCAAATAAAAAATGAATCGAATAAAGGTCAGAATTAAGACAGATACCGCTCAAACTGAAGATATTAAGCATAACAAAAGGTTTTTTGTTCTTGGTTAGAGATAATTGCATTTTGATTGAGTTAAAGTAAAATAGACTTCAAAATCTTTCTTTAAACTCACCCAATCAAAAATCCTTCTATTTTCAATTCAAAATAGAAGAAATTCTACTTTCATACAATATCTTATATCTTAATTAAATTATATGTAATGATCAATCAATTTTTAGATAATTCTATCTCGACATGTGTTAAAATCTATCAAAATATATTCCATAGATATTTTATCTCGAATTGACGAACAACCCATACCAAGAGTAGTGTTTAGGAGTGAACAATAGAAATAGAAATGGGGCGTGGCCAAGTGGTAAGGCAACGGGTTTTGGTCCCGCTATGCGGAGGTTCGAATCCTTCCGTCCCAGATGTGTTATATCCGAATAATTTTTTTTTTGAATAAACCGCCATTTAGTTAAAATAAGAGAGTACTAGATTCTTGGATAAAGTGGGATTCTTCTTTAATTACTAATTTTTTTCCGAACCATATTTTCTTTTTTTACAAACTTAAGTGAGTTCAACTGACACATAGATATAGCTACATTTTTTGAGTCCAGTATAGTTAATTTAGATTGCAATAGTTTGAATAAAAAAAATAAGTCATTTATAGTACACTCCTTTCGTTATAGGCCCGGCGACCTTTTCTATTCATACTGAAGGTAAGAAGGCCTTAGAAAACTTTCCCCTGGATCCTTTAATTGAAAGGCATGGATCGATTAATTAGTAATTCTCTAGAATGTAAAATAAGAACAAGTCAGTTTTCTTTGACTTTATACCTAGACTAGTTCACATAAAGTATCTCGGAAAAATAGATGTTTTTTTCTTTATGCTTTATCATCCCCCGTAATAAAAAGTATACAGTTTCATTTCTTTAATCTGGTTGAATCTCATCATAAATAAAATAATTAATAAAAGATTAAGTAAATTCCATATATAACATATACCATATAACAGATGCTTATTTTTTGAATCCCCCCTTTTAAGCATTTCTATTTTTACTCTAATTCAATAATTCAAAAAATGAATTGATAATTATAAAGCTAGATAACAATTTGGAGAGGAGGGCATTTATACATTCTAGTCTCTTTGATGTAAGGATTATAGAAAAATTACTTAAAGTAAAGATGGAGAATGTATATGTTGTTCTAGATTCAATAACAACAATTTTTTTTACTTATCTATTTCCGGCTATCGATGGTGAAATTAGAAAAGAAAACTCGATTTATCTATCTTAGGATAGGATGACAAAATGGACTGTATGCAAATACCGATGTCGAAATAGGAAATTCAAGGTTTTAACTTATTTCCTGTGAATTCTCGGCGGGAATTCATAAAAAAGAACTTCTTGTTTTGAGTTTCTTTCTATTCTACATTTTTTTATATTAAGAATAAGAATATATCTTATACAAATACAATAAAATTAAAATAAATTTGGTATTTAAGTTTCATTCTTATTAAAAAAACATAGAGCAACTCTGTATACAAGGAAAATGGATTACGATATACCCAGTGTTGACCCAAACCAATGACTACTCATGATTCCATTTCTAAACTACAGGATGTTATGGTAAAACTTCGTTTGAAACGATGTGGTAGAAAGCAACGTGCGACTTGAAGGACATGATCTTATGTGGATTCTTACATCCGTCATTTTAGATATCAATGAAGGTGCCCTTGGCTCGACATCTTTTGTTCTGTTCTATATCGATTGTAATTAAAATCGAATAGTAGAAGATAATATGATGGAGCTCGAGTATAAAGTAAAGTATTAAGTTAGTTCTAAGGGGCAAGGATCTAGGGTTAGTGCCAATGAATACGTTGGAACAACTTCGTAAGTATAAGTATATCTTTAAGATATAAATTGAAAGGATCTAATTCGAACACGTTTCAAATCCACAAGTACTATTTTTTCGAATTTGTAAAACTCTTTTGATTCAAAGTGTAGAAAGTGGGAATCAACCATTCGAATGATTCTTTAATACACCGAATCATAAAAAGGGGTATGTTGCTGCCATTTTGAAATGATTAAGGATCACCGAAGTAATGTCTAAACCTAAGGATTCAAAGTAAAAAGAAAAGATCTTGGAACAAGGAAAGACTATTTTCAATTGTCTTAATAACGTTAATAACTAGAGAAGAAAAAAAAATTATAAACGAGAGACAGAAAAAGATTAAAGACTACTCAATAAAGGAAATTCCTAAGAATGTTCTTTGAACTATTTGATAATTATCTAACTTGAGTTATGAGTACGAATGGCTTTTCTTTTTGGGGTAAAACGAAACAAAAAAAGGGCTTTCTTTTGATTCTATTCTATAATTTATTTGATTTTATGAATCTATTTGTAATTCAACTTCCATATATTCCATACTATAAAAGATAGAATTCAAATCATTTTTTCTCGAGCCGTACGAAGGGAAAACTTCTTATACGTTTCTAGGGGGGGGTTCATCTACATCTATCCCAATGAGCCGTCTATCGAATTGTTGCAATTGATGTTCGATCTAGAAGAGAAGGAAGAGATCTTTGTAAAGTGGGTTTTTATGACCCGATAAAGAATCAAACTTATTTAAATGTTCCGGCTATTATCTATTTCCTTGAAAAAGGTGCTAAACCGACAGGAACTGTTCATGATATTTCAAAGAAGGCGGAGGTTTTTAGAGAACTTCTCCATAATCAACCGAAAACTGGAGTGTAGGGATGTCCCCTATCTTATTGATTTTTTCTAAGTTTTATTTACTAATTTACCTTCTTACTCTATTCATAACCCATTTTTTTTATAAAATAACACGAGAACGACAAAAATACCCCTTTTTGATAGAAAAATGAAGATAGAATAGCTCAAAAATGTCAATCTAGAAATAGAATATTGCGATATTCCCTTTAATCATGTAGTGCCCATCCAACACAAGTCCTTCTGTTTTTCTTAGTTTTTGAGACTTGAATTTGTTGTCGTTTTTTATTTCGCAGTATTTATCTTGACAACAGTGTATGGAACAAATATAATTAGATCGTGGATAAAAAAAAAGATCTATTTATCTTCGTTCCATAGATTTTTTTATTCATTTAAAAGGTTGAATCAAAGATAACATAGGATAAGAGGTGCTTTATCCATTTTTACATTTAGCTAGAATTTTAATTTTTATGTGATTTGGTTTGATTTTACCGGGTTTCTGTTCAGTGACGTCTTGGTTCAAAAACGTTTTGTTTTCCGTTTTTTCTTAATTCAATGTTGTGATTGTGTAATGAAATTTGAATTTGGTTTTGACTAGATCTATAGACTCTAATTTTTTTCTTCGGGTTGCTAACTCAACGGTAGAGTACTCGGCTTTTAAGTGCGACTAGGATCTTTTACATATTTCGATGAAGCAAAGGATTCATCCATACCATCGGTAGAGTTTGTACGACCACGACTGATCCTAAATGGGAATGACTGGAAAAAATAGCATGTCGTATCAATAGATAATTCTAAGAATATTTGATTTTGAAAAGCTCAGTGCTGATTGAAATTTGTAGAGCAAAACAAAAGGAATTTTCAGTTGGGTCAAGTGAATAAATGGATAGAGCCTTTTGGCTCCAATTTTAGGGAAACAAAAAGCCACGTGCTTATGTTCGTAATTTGAATGACTCCCCGATCTAATTATACGTTAAAAATATATTAGTGCCTGCTGCGGGAAAATATTTTCCCCATGAATGAATTATCCATTAAAACGAAAATCCTAACTATTCGCTATTCTCCCTGGAGATGGTTGTGTATAAGAAGCCGTATATTGATTGTTGATAAATAAGAATTTTCCAAAATCAAAAGAGCGATTGAGTTTCAAAAATAAAGGATTTCAAACCATATTCTGATCCTCTAATGAATTTACTAGATGGAAAAGAGAGGATAGAGAGTCCGTTGATGAGTCATCTCTCCAAGGTGTTTATTTTTTAGATTCCTCTAATACCTTGTTTTGATTGTATCGCACTATGTATCATTTGATAATCACGAAATCCATTATTGTTCAAATTGAATTTCCATTTTTCATGGAGGAAGTTAAAGAATATTTCGAACTCGATAAGTCTCGTCAACGTGACTTTCTCTATCCGCTTATCTTTCAGGAGTATATTTATGCATTTGCTCATGATCATAGATCTACTTTGTTGGAAAATGTGGATGTGGATTATGACAAAAAATGGAGTTTCCTACTTCGTAAACGTTTAATTAATCAAATGTATCCACGGAATCGTTTGGCTATTTTTAGTAAAGGTTCTAACCAAAATGCATTTTTGGGGTACAACAAAAGTTTGTATTCTCAAATGCTATCAGATACTTTTTCAGTAATTATCGAATTTTTTTTTTCCCTACGAGTAGAAGCTTTTTTAGAAAGGAAAGAGCTAGTAAAATTTCAGAATTTACGCTCAATTCATTCCCTATTTCCTTTTTTAGAAGATCAATTTTTACATTTAACTTATGTGTCAGATATAGAAATACCCCCCCCCATCCATTTTGAAATAGTTGTGCAAACCCTACGCTACTGGGTTAAAGATGCTTCTTCTTTACATTTAGTACGCCTCTTTTTGTACAAGTATTATAGTTGGGATAGTTTTCTTACGGTAAAAAAATCAAGAAAAAGAAATCAAAGATTCTTCTTGTTCCTCTATAATTATTATGTATGTGAATATGAATTCCTCCTGGGGTTTCTTCGTAACCAGTCTTTTCATTTACAATCAACATCTTTTGGAGTCCTTTTTGAGCGAATCTATTTCTATGGTAAAATAAAAAAACAATTTGTAAAAATTGTTTATAATAATTTTCAAACCAAGCTAGGGCTGTTCAAGGACCCTTTCATACATTATGTTAGGTATCAAGGAAAAGCCCTTTTGGCATCAAAAGGGACGCCTCTTGTGATGAATCAATGGAAATATTACCTTATCCATTTTTGGCAATGCCATTTTTACGTGTGGGTTAACCCGGGAAGGATTCATATAAACCAATTATCCAACCATCCCCTCGATTTTATGGGTTATTTGTCGAATCTGGGATTC